AATTGATTGATATAAATTCTTCTTGGTTGAGACCACACAGAAAAATTACATTGCCAAAAAGAAATAAGGTAATATTTCCATTTATGCATCAGAAGAGAAGATGGTCCTTTTGAAACCATAAGAATTTGTTTTTGATACCTAACATAATGCGAAAAAGGTTCTTTGAACAACCATAAGATAACCTCAAAATCTTTGGTAAAAACTTTGACTAGATATCTTACTTTTCCGTAGAAATGGATTCGTTCAAGAAGGGCTCCAAAAGATGTTGATCGTAAATAAGAGGATTGGTTACGAAGATAAACAAAAAGGGATTCGTATTCCCATACATGGAAATTATATAGGAAAAAAAAGAATCTTTGATTCCCTTTTTTCAAAGAGGAAATGAATTCTTTTGGAGTAATAAGACTATTCCAATTCCGATACTCATAAAGAAAGAATCGTAATAAATGCAAAGAAGAGGCATCTTTCAACCAGTAACGAAGAGTTTGAACCAAGATTTCCAGATGGACGGGGTAGGGTATTAATATATCTAACACATAATTTAGATGTAAGAGTTTGTCCTCTAAAAAAGGAAATATTGAATGAATTGATCGCAAATTTTGAGATTTTACTATTTTTTTTCCCTCTAAGGAAGATATTAATAGTAGGAAAAATGGAATTTCCACAATGACTGCAAACCCTTCTCTTATCATTTGCGAATACAAATTCTTTTTGTGTTTGTACCCAAAAATTTCATTTTGGTTTGAATCATTAACAGAAAGAGTCAAATGATTCTGTTGATACATTCGAGTAATTAAACGTTTTACAATTAGTAAACTGTATTTCTTGTCACTCGTATTTTCCAATAAAATGGATTTATTGAAACCATGATCATATGCAAATGTATAAATATATTCTTGAAAGATAAGTGGATAGATAAAGTGATATTGCCAAGACCTATCTAGTTCTATATGTCTTTGGAATTCTTCCATTTCAATTTAGACCGAAAACAAAAGTAAAAATAGAGGGTTTCTTGAGTTATCAAATGATACATAGTGCGATACAGTCAAAACAAAGTATTTTCTCAAAAAAAAATGAATACCTCGGAGACGAGTAAATTCATCAACAGATTCTCTATTTTTTCCATCTAATTGGGTTTTCTTTTTTTATCTTATAATTAGAAAATAATAAGATGGTTAGAAATCCTTTATTTTTTCAACTCAATCGCTCTTTTGATTTTGGAAAAAATTTATCAATCTACTCTTTCTTCTACACATTCATCTCCAGCCCCTTATAGAGAATGGATAATCAAATACTTAGGATTCACTATAAAAAACAAAGTATCCCCTCGTGGGAGAATCCTTTCCCGCATCAGGCACTAATTTTTTTTAACGTCGAATTAGATCGGGAAATCATTCAAATTATGAAGATAAACTCGTTGTTCTTTCTTTCCCCAGAATTTGAACCATTAGGGTTCGATCCATTTATTCAACTGACCCAACTTTGAATTCATTTCGTTTCCTTCCAAAAATTGAAATAAAATTTTGGGCCAATTTTCAATTTTAAGAAGAATAAACTCTGAATTTTATATTGATACGACATGCTCTTTTTTCCATTCATTTCCTTTCAGGATCAGTCGTGGTCTTATAAACTCTACCGATGATGTAGACGAATTTCTTGCTTCATCAAAATATGTAAAAGATTCTAGTCGCACTTAAAAGCCGAGTACTCTACCGTTGAGTTAGCAACCCGAAAAATACATATGTTAGGCAGATACAATCAAGATAAAAAAGAATGGATTGGAATCAAAACTTTGAATGAGCAAAAAATAAAAAAAATATTTTCTAATTGATTCCGAACATAAAAGCAAACAGATCTGATGACAATACAAAAAAAAGGCTTTGATAAAATACATTTTGAGACCCAAAATTCTCTCTTTTTTGGATACAAATTCTGTATGGGAAAAAAAGGTTGAACAAATCTTTGAATAAAAACCCTATTTTTGGGGTGGAAGAAAGAGAAAAACTCTTTTTTTTATTTCAAAATTGAATTATATTTGTTCAATATGCTCTTGTCAATATTAATAATATGATATGAATTTTATGAATAAAAAAGAATATTAAAAAAGAAATTCAAAAAAATTTGAATTTCTTTTTGAATATTCTAGGTAATTTCTTTTAATAATTTAAAAATAAATAAGATTTTCTTTAAATAGAATTTGTTTATTTTTAATTATTATAAATAGCAATACAATTTTATATATACAATATAGTTTTTGAAATCAAAGTAGAAAGGGTGAAATATATAATATAGAATCAAATTTTTGTGTTGGATTAGCACTACATAAAAAAATATACAGGAATAGAAAGGGAAGAAAAAAAGGTGCTACCAATTTATAGCTGCATTCTCGTTTTTTTTATTAATTGAATTTCGATTGAACTTCGTTTGATTAAATCGAATTTATTTAAAAACCTCTGCCTTCTTTAAAATATCATATACAGTTTCTGTAGGTTGAGCACCTTTTTCAAGAAAATCTAGAATAGCAGGAACATTTAAATATGTTTGATTTTTTATCGGATCATAAAAACCTACTTTCTGCAAATCTCTTCCCTCTCTTCGGGATCGAACATCAATTGCAACGATTCGATAGACGGCTCATTGGGATAGATTAGATCAACAAAACCCCCCCAAGAACTGTACGTGAGACTTTCATCTCGCACAGCTCGAGAAAAATGATTCAAAATTAGGTATATATTCTATTGTAATGACCAATCAAATTCATAAAATTCTCAAATGAACTAGAATAAGAATTAAGTCCTTTTCATTTCGTTATTTCCCCCAAAAAATCATTTGTATACTCATAACTCAAGTTGAATAATTCTGAAATAGATTCAAAAAATCCTTTGGCATTTCATTTATTGAGAAGTCTCAAATATCCTTTTGTCTCATTTAGAATTGATTTTTTTTAATTTGGTATTCGGATCCAAATTCAATTGTTGCGACAATTAACAATTAAAAGGGTATTTCCTTGTTCCGGAAATCTTTATATTTTTTTTAATCATTGGGTTTAGACATTACTTCGTTGATTTGAAATCCTTTCAAAAATGGCAGCAACATGCCATTATTGTTTGTTATTTATTTTTATCAAAGAATCCCAGAACGTCAGATTCCCCACGATATATATATAGAATTTCTATTCTATCGAAAAGGTTTTATCAACTCCAAAACAAGATTTTCTTTTGAGAGTTGAAACTTGTTTTATTTGGATCCCCTTGCAATTTATCTGTCAAAGATATATTTACGAAGTTGTTGCAACTTATTAATTGACACTAACCCTAGACCCTTCTCCCCTGAAAAATAGCTCACTACTTTACTACTCGAGCTCCATCATGTATTATATTCCATGACACCCCAACAAAAAATGCAATGCAAGTTCGAGTGGAACAGAATAAAGGATGTCGAGTCAAGAGCATCCTTTATTAGAGAATGGCGGATATAAGAATCCACAACAGATCATGTCCTTCAAGTCGCACGTTGCTTTCTACCACATCGTTTCAAACGAAGTTTTACCATAACATTCCTCAAATTTGGAACCGGTAAGCGGTTGATTCAATTATGGAATAATGAATAGTCATTGGTTGAGTTAGGACATTTAATACCCAGATATGGAAAATATCTTAAATTATTATTATAAATTATTATATTATTAGTAATGTGAATTTTTTTAAATTACAATAAAAGCGACATTTCTAAGAAAAAATCCATGTTTCTTTTTTATTTTGAGCTATTAATTTTAATTGAATAAGAAATTCAATTGTAAAAATTCAATTCATTTTCCGGGATAAATAAAAAAATAACGAACTTGCTTACTATATTATATAGTAATATAGAGGGGATGCATATATCATATATGCTTGATTAAAGATACACCCTCCTTTATTTGGAATTTTAATTCCTGTCATTTATAACCGTATAAAGAAATTCAGTTGGATCTGTTTATTATTTAATCACTTACCCTCCTTTCTTTTTTATTTAAGGAAATGTGAAAAAAAATAAGATTTACTTAAAATGATTAGTCAGAAACGTAAAATTCGATCCAATATGAAACTTTAAAAACAGAAAAACGCAATTTGAAATTCCGTATATTCTGGGACGGAAGGATTCGAACCTCCGAATAGCGGGACCAAAACCCGATGCCTTACCACTTGGCCACGCCCCACCTAAATTTCTATTCGATACTAATACACACTAATATTGTTATTCATTGTTCGTCAATTTCAGCCCAACTATTTAAAACGATTTGATTGTTAGTATTTTGGCACGTGTAGATATAGAATTCCAATGAATTTATTGATCATTACCTATAATTCGATTAAGATATTGTATGAAAGTAGAATTTCTTCTATTCTCAATAGAGAATAGAGGGTTTTTTGATTGAGTAAGTAAGATCAAAAAAAAGAAGCATTTTTTCTTCATTTGTTCTTTCTCTTAATAACTCACTCAAAATGCAATAAAAAAAAGTGTCTGTTATGCTTAATATCTTTAGTTTGATCTGTCTTAATTCTGCCCTTTATTCGAGTAGTTTTTTCGTCGCCAAATTACCAGAGGCCTACGCTTTTTTGAGTCCAATCGTAGATTTTATGCCAGTGATACCTTTACTCTTTTTTCTCTTAGCCTTTGTTTGGCAAGCTGTTGTAAGTTTTCGATGAGATCTCTCATCTTGTCCTAGAAAAATGAATTAGGTTTTTCGAGAAAAAAGATTCTAATGCTAAAAAATTGATAAAATCAGCCAAGGCTTACAGTATAAATCTTTGATTCAAACATTCCAATTTTTGAATAGACACAATTCCTATCCCCCCGTTCCTTTTCCGATTATCACTTTTTTTCGTAAATAAAAAACCTTATTTTGATCTTCCATAATATCAACGAATGGGTATAATAAAATTATTGATATATAATAATAGAAAAAAACCTTCATTTTTTATTTATTTTTTATTACAAGAATTTTTTTCGATTTTTAAAAAGTACTTCGGGTTTAGAAGTCAAATCAAATTATAGGATTAGGTGGTATAAAAATAGAAAATCTATTCTCTTAAAAAAAAAAGGATCTTGGAGATTGTGTAATGCTTACTCTCAAACTCTTTGTTTACACAGTAGTAATATTCTTCGTTTCTCTCTTCATTTTCGGATTCCTATCTAATGATCCAGGACGTAATCCTGGACGCGAAGAATAAAAAATAAAAAGGGGTTTTTGGGGTTTTTTATCTACTTTCACTTTTTTCTAATTCTATAATTATAGATAGAATTCTAGAATCTAGAAGAAATCCATTTTCTAATTCTAACTAATTAGAATAATATTTGTAATTTAAATTTAGTTAGATTTTGAATTGAAAAAATTCAAAAGGATAAATAAAAAAAAAAACAGAAAGAGTAAGATTCATCTATCAATGGAAACGGAAAGAGAGGGATTCGAACCCTCGGTACAAATGACTCGTACAACGGATTAGCAATCCGACGCTTTCGTCCACTCAGCCATCTCTCCCCATTGAAAATAAAATAGGAATAGTCAAAAAAATTTTAACAAATTATTACATATTACATATAGCAAGTTCTAATAAACTCGAATTAATTAAACGAAAATAAGAAATTAAATAAAAAAATTAGTAAAGATAATTTATATAACAATAATATATATATATATAATATACAAGTTGTATTGTGTAATATATACGGACAAATTCCAGTTGAAATTCCAATCAGTCCGATAAAAGTTCGAAGGATTCAATAAAAAATTTGATTTCAAATCGAATAGAATATATTAATATAATATATAATAAATGAGAATTAATCTATAATTTGCGAATATTAATATAGAATAGAATATTAAAATATAGTAAAGAACAGAGAAAAAGAAATGCTTCATCGCCTGAAAGGGCCTTTTCTTATTCCCACGGCCTGGCCTGATCAGTACTTTGCCAGGCCTTTAATGGATTCATAGAATCAAAAAAAAGATTTAGTGTCTTTTGATAATGATAGAAAAATGTTTGTTATTGAAGCAAAAGGACAATAATAAAAAGGACTTATTCTATTCTTTATTCTCTAGATATAGAACCAACATACCATTTCTTATTATCTTTTCTTCTCCATCCATTTATTCTATCTATTCTTCCCTTTTTTTTTCAGCACAAAGTTTTTTTATATGTTATAGCTTTCGTAGTTTTCTTGAACCGTACCTATAAAAAAAAGTATAATTTCTTCACAAAAAAATAGAGAACTTTTTTTTTAGTTATTTAATTATCTTTGTCTTTTCATAATCTCATTTAATTTAATCCTCCTACAAAAAATGTCAATACTCTAAATTTCAGGATTCTTTTATAATCCTATCTTTATTACCTCCAATTTAAGTATTCGACAAAAATTTCATTTCGATACAATAATCCAACTGTAGCGGGTATAGTTTAGTGGTAAAAGTGTGATTCGTTCTATTAACCCTTTAATAGTTAAGGGTTCTACCGGTTTGATTACTATTCCGATCAAAAACTCTATTTCTTAAAAGGGCTTAATCCTTTCCCTCTCAATAAAAAATTAGAGGAAAATTATACATTCTCGTTATTTGTATCCAAAACTTCAATAAAAGTGGAATTTTTGGATTCTGAAATTTACGAAACATAATTTTTTTTTAATTGGATCAATACTTCCAATTGAATGAGTATAAGTAAGAGATCTATGGATGAAAATAGAAAAAAGGTTTCTAATCGTAACTAAATCTTCTATTTTTTTTTTAGAGAGAAGCAAAATAGCTATTAAATGATGACTTTAGTTTACTAAAGGCTTCAATCACCATCTTTCTTTTTGGTTGTTTTATTTTAGCTCGGTGGAAACAAAAAATTTTCCTTAGGATTCTCTCAAATAGAAATAGAGAACGAAGTAACTAGAAAGATTATTCAAATTGCCTTTTCTAGAAGGATCATCTAAAAAGTAAGTTGTTTTGAATTGAATGCATTCATATAAAAAACTGACATAGATGGTATGGGTGAAATTCTATTTTGTAATTTCGTTCCCACTTTCTCTGGGAATTTGTCCTTTTTCCATAAAGGAGCCGAATGAAACCAAAGTTTCATGTTCGGTTTTGAATTAGAGACGTTAAAAATAAGAAAACAACGTCGACTATAACCCCTAGCCTTCCAAGCTAACGATGCGGGTTCGATTCCCGCTACCCGCTGTATTCTGTATTAATTAATACATTATTATTATTGAGTTGAATACAAAAAAATTGTCTCATCTAACATCACATAGAAGCTGATTCTTTTTTTGAAAAAAAAAATACAATTAAGTTAAGTATAAGTAAAGGAAACAATGAGAAAAATCGGAATGAAAAGCGTCCATAGTCTAATGGATAGGACATAGGTCTTCTAAACCTTTGGTATAGGTTCAAATCCTATTGGACGCAATTTATTTCCATATATTTTTTTAAATATCCATGTGAAAAAAAGAAAGACGGATCGATTTATTTATACTTGC